TTCATTGTTGATAAAAGTGAATTTCTATTGATTACTTTGGGTGCTCCTTTTCCCCATAGAGATATTGAATAAAAAGAAGTATGCTTAGTGCTACCGTAATTTTGAAAATGAATGCGCAAATGTCCATCAAAGGTAAGCAAATACATCCGAAACATATAAAATGCGGTTAATCCTGCTGTAAAGGAAGCTATTACTGCGAAAGTTGGTGAATACAACCAACTATCATTAAGAATTTCATCTTTGGACCAAAAACAAGCAAGAGGTGGAATACCACAAAGAGAGAGTGTGCCTAATAAAAAAGTAATTCTTGTAATTGGAACATATTTTGTTAAACCACCCATAAGAACCATATTTTGACTTTTCTCTGGCGAATACCCAACAATAGGTTCCATTGAATGAATAATAGATCCGGATCCTAAAAACAATAAAGCTTTCGAATAGGCATGAGTTATCAAATGAAATAAAGCAGCTCGATAAGAACCTATACCTAGAGCTAACATAATATAACCCAATTGGGACATTGTAGAATAAGCTAAACTTCTTTTAATGTCTCTTTGAGCAACAGCCAAAGTGGCTCCTAATAGTACTGTTATTATGCCTATTAAAGAAATGAGATTCATTATGTAAGGTATAACTATGAAAAGAGGAAGAAGCCGAGCTACAAGAAAAATTCCCGCCGCTACCATAGTAGCAGCATGTATAAGAGCTGAAATGGGGGTGGGTCCTTCCATAGCATCAGGTAACCATATGTGAAGGGGGAATTGTGCGGATTTAGCAACAGCACCGACGAATAAAAAAGAAGCACACAGAATAGCAAATAACAAATTTACTCCATTATTTTGAACCAAGTTATTAACTATTTCGAACAAATCCCGAAATTCTAAACTACCTGTTATCCAATAAAGTCCTAAAATTCCTAATAATAAACCAAAATCCCCTATACGATTGGTCACAAAAGCTTTTTGGCAAGCACTTGCTGCAATTGGTCGTGTAAACCAAAAACCTATTAATAAATACGAACACATTCCTACAAGTTCCCAAAAAATATAAATTTGTATCAAATTGGAACTGGTCACTAATCCCAACATAGAAGTATTAAAAAAACTCATATAAGCAAAAAATCTCAAATATCCTTGATCGTGAGACATATAATTGTCACTATAAATAAGAACCATGATTCCAACAGTAGTAATTAATATTGACATAATAGAAGTAAGTGGATCGATCAAGTGCCCGAACTCTAAAGAAAAATCATTATTGATGGTCCAAGACCATAGATATTGATAAATAAAATTTCCGTTTATTTGCTGAATAGACAGATTGGCCGAACACGCCATAGCTATACTTAACATCAAAACACTCGGAAAGGCCCACATACGACGAATGCTTTTTGTTGCTGTCGGAATAAGCAGAAGTCCAAATCCTATTAACAAAGTAACTGGAAATGGAAGAAAAGGTATTATCCATGCATATTTATATGTATGTTCCATAAAAAACAAATTTTCATTTTTTCTTATAATTGTTTCCGATTCACCAATTCTTATCGAAAGGAACAAGAAAAAAATCAACAAAAAAAAAAGATATGCTCAAATATTTTTTATTTTTCTTTTTCATTATTATTACTTTTCGAAGATATTGGAAATATTCAATTCAAAAGGTTACAAAAGGTTAGTCAAATGATAATGATATGACCAACAAATAGCATAGCTAGGTAAGAGAGTAATTAGTTAGTTATTGGCTTTATTATTAACTAAAGAAAAACTAAAGAAAGATCTTTATTAAAAGAAAATGTGGAATATAAGATTTTTCATTATATTATGACCCCATTCTATTATTCTATTATGGCAATTCGTAACCATACCATATAGTATAGTAAAAAGGGAGTTATTGTACCAAAACAGTACAAATATGAATCGTAGTATGTATCGATCGACTCAAAAAAAAAAAAAAGGACCCAGTTATTATAGTATAGTGAATTTATTTGTAGTAATTACCTAACTCATTGAAGAACTTATTGAATTCCAAATCGAATAAGAAAATATCAAAAATCTTATAATTATAATACTCGTGACTTCACTTCGTATAGAACTGAAAAAAAAAATAATGAAAATATGGAAGTTATCCTTCTCATTCGCAAGTAATGGAGTATTCTTTTTTTTTTTTGAACATATTAGATATTGGTTGTAGTTGAAGTTTGAACTTAAATTATGGACATGTTACTATGAATTTCTTCAATTACAACTAATAGTTCTAAAAATTCCTTTTCAAATTCTCTTCTTTTCTCCTATTTTTTCCCAGTATGTTATATATGTGACATGTAACATGTATATATATTTATAATAATATATTTAGAATGTATATAAAATAAAATTTATATAATTAATATAATTTATTTTGTATTGTATTAATTTCTAATTTGATTTCTTATAATTTGTATTTATGAAAAACTATTATTGTATTGATGGAATATTAAGTATATAAAATGACTAACAAAGAATGACCTAATTTTGAATAATACATGTCTTTCACATACAACAATAAAAATAAGTAACTTTTTTTTTTTGAATGGCAGTTCCAAAAAAGCGTACTTCTATGTCAAAAAAACGTATTCGTAGAAATATTTGGAAGAAAAAGGGATATTTAGCTGCAATAAAAGCTTTTTCTTTAGCAAAATCTGTTTCTACCGGGAATTCAAAAAGTTTTTTTGTGCGACAAACAAGTAAGAAAATCTTGGAATAATCTGAATTTCCATGTCTTAAAGAACTTACAATTTTGTTTGGAATAATTCCCATTAACTAATGTATTGAACTCCTCAAGATTGGTTAGAACTGGCTGCTATGATATGTAAAATAAGAATTCTCTGTCTACCGGTTCCATTTTTTTTTTTCATTCTAGTTTTTATTAGAATCTATTTAATATTTCAATTTCATTCGTGAAATGGTTTTTATTACTTTTCTTTTTACAATAGAAAAATAGAATGAACAAAGATTTTTTCTATTGTAAAAAGAAAAGTAAATTGTAATACGTATGATGAAATCCTATTTTTTTTATTGAATTTTGTTCATTAAGAAAAGAAATTTCTTTGACGATTTGTTTTTCATTTATCTAATTTTACGGATTTCAAATAACTAAAGAAAAAATAAAGTGCAATTCTGAGTTTCTATCTCGACCGAAAACAAAACTCTTTTGAGCTCTAACCATTCCGAGATAACCTACTATATATATAGTATGCAAAAGAAAAGGTGATTATTATGAAAACTGAACCTATGATGATACTAACTAAGCTAAGGATTTTTGAAAATGAAAAGGATGAATTGAAAAAAGTTCTTATTCATCAGTTCTAATATTTCCTAAACCATATTGAATCCTTAAATCTAGATCTAGACGATTCAACACGAATTTACTATTATTACTTCAAGTAAGCCGCTATGGTGAAACCGGTAGACACGCTGCTCTTAGGAAGCAGTGCTAGAGCATCTCGGTTCGAGTCCGAGTGGCGGCATATTCTAAAAGAGGCGCAATGGATCTTATAATGTAATGTATTTAATTCCCGATTTCAATTCTGTAATGGGACCCCCTTTTATGATATTTGCTACTTTAGAACATATATTAACTCATCTCTCCTTTTCGATCATTTCAATTGTGATTACGATTCATTTGATAACACTATTAGTCCACGAAATCATAGGGTTACGTGATTCATCGGAAAAGGGAATGATATCTACTTTTTTCTCTATAACCGGATTATTAGTTACTCGTTGGATTTCTTCGAGACATTTTCCATTAAGTAATTTATACGAATCATTAATCTTCCTCTCATGGAGTTTTTCCATTATTCATATGATTCCAAAGATACTGAATAATAAAAATGATTTAAGCGCAATAACCGCCCCAAGTGCCATTTTTACCCAAGGTTTCGCCACATCGGGTCTTTCGAGTGAAATGCATCAATCGGCAATATTAGTACCCGCTCTACAATCTCAGTGGTTAATGATGCACGTAAGTATGATGTTATTGAGCTATGCCGCTCTTTTATGCGGATCGTTATTATCAGTCGCTTTTCTAGTCATTACATTTCGAAAAAAGATCGATCTTTTTTGTAAAAGCAAAAATTTCTTAATTAAGTCGTTTTTCTTTGGCAAGATCGAATACTTGAATAAAAAAGGAAGTGTTTTTAAACACACTTCTTTTCTTTCATTTCGAAATTATTACAAATATCAATTAACTCGGCTTTTGGATTATTGGAGTTATCGTGTCATTAGTTTAGGGTTTACTTTTTTAACCATAGGTATTCTTTCTGGAGCAGTATGGGCTAACGAGGCCTGGGGATCTTATTGGAATTGGGATCCTAAGGAAACTTGGGCATTTATTACTTGGACCATATTCGCGATTTATTTACATACTAGAACAAATCAAAGTTTGCAAGGTACTAATTCGGCACTTGTGGCTTCTATAGGATTTCTTATCATTTGGATATGCTATTTTGGGATCAATCTATTAGGAATAGGTCTACATAGTTATGGTTCATTCACATTAACATCTAATTGAATAAAGTCCATAAGGAATACATAAAAACATCATCCCATCCCATATGATATATAATGAATGAAAGCTTGTGCGAGTTTTTGAGAACCATTTGAATCAAGGATTCAAATGGTTCTCAAAAACTCGGGATACGTCTCATTACCATTCTAATTCACTTTCTTTTTTTGTGTTGTACAGGGAATTCTTTCAGAAATAAAATATTAATATAATAATAAGAATTCAAAAACTCAGATTTTTTATCTCATTAATTCAAACTATCTATAAAAATAATTAGATAGTATAGCTTGTACCTTGTCAACTGATAGCGAAAGAACGAAATCAGGATAAATACCAATCCCTATTACGGGTAGAAAGATACAGATAGAAACAAATAGTTCTCGTGGTCCAGAATCTACAAAATTGGAGTTTGAAACATTGAATAATTTGTATCCATAGAACATCTGACGTAACATAGATAATAAATAAATAGGAGTTAATATCATCCCAATTGCCATTACAAAGGTAATTAGCGCTTTTTGAATTAAAAGAAATTTCGGACTAGTTACTATTCCAAAAAATACTATCGATTCCGCAACAAAACCACTCATTCCCGGCAATGCAAGAGAAGCCATCGAGAAACTACTAAACATGGTAAATATTTTTGGCATTGGGAGGGATATCCCCCCCATTTCGTCAAGAGAAACAAGACGTATTCTATCACAACTCGTTCCTACCAAGAAAAAAAGTGCAGCACCAATAAATCCATGAGAGAGTATTTGTAAAACGGCTCCATTGAGTCCCATGTCTGTTATAGAACCAATTCCTATAATTATGAAACCCATGTGAGATACGGAAGAATAGGCTATTCTCTTTTTTAAATTGCGTTGACCGAGAGAGGTTGAAGCTGCATAGATTATTTGCATTGTCCCTACTATTACCAAATAGGGAGAAAATATAGAATGGGCATGCGGTAATAATTCCATATTGATCCGAATCAATCCATATGCTCCCATTTTTAATAAGATTCCGGCTAGAAGCATACATGTACTGTAATGTGCTTCTCCATGGGTATCCGGTAGCCATGTATGTAGGGGTATAATCGGCGATTTGACAGCATAAGCAATAAGGAAGCCCAAATATAATATTATTTCCAATGTCACAGGATACGACTGATTAGCTAATTTTGCAAAATCCAATGTTGGTTCACTGGAACCATATAAACCCATACCTAAAACCCCTACTAAGAGAAAAATGGAACCCCCCGCAGTGTACAAAATAAACTTTGTAGCCGAGTACAGACGTTTCTTTCCCCCCCACATGGATAAAAGTAAGTAAACAGGAATTAATTCTAACTCCCACATGATGAAAAAAAGTAAAAGGTCTCGAGAAGAAAATAATCCTATTTGACCACTGTACATTGCTAACATCAAGAAATAGAACAATTTAGAATTTCGAGTAACAGGCCAAGCTGCTAAAGTAGCTAAAGTAGTGATAAAACCTGTCAGTAAAATGGGTCCTATGGAAAGTCCATCGATTCCTAGTCTCCAGTGAAAATCAAAAATATTTATCCATTTAGAATCCTCCTCCAATTGAATTAATGGATCGTCCAATTGGAAATGATAACAGAAGACATAGGTTGTTAGAAGAAGTTCCAACAAGCATATACATATTGTATACCACCTAAATACCTTATTCCCTTTATGAGGGAGAAAAAAAATGGGAGAACCCCCGAATATCGGCAAAACTACAAGTATTGTTAACCAAGGGAAATAACTCGTGATAAAGACAAGATACGTTTTGACCAAAAACCCCGTGCTCGGAATAATATATTTTCTCGAGTACGGGGTTTTGTCGGTAAAAAGGAATCAAATGATTCAAGTGGAGTTTTTTAGAACGTATCAATAAGATAGACCCATGCTGCGAGTTGTTTCATGCCATAAATAAACACGCACACTCAAAAAATCTGTTGGACAAGCGGATTCACATCTTTTACAACCTACGCAGTCCTCGGTTCTTGGCGCGGAGGCAATTTGCTTAGCTTTACATCCGTCCCAAGGTATCATTTCCAATACATCTGTGGGACAGGCTCGTACGCACTGAGTACACCCTATACATGTATCATAAATTTTTACTGAATGTGACATTGGGTCTATAAATTCCAGTTTTGAACATCAAAAAATTTCGATCTGGTAAAGTAAAATCAGTAGTAAATGAATCATATATTGTAGACACCAGACGAATCAATGGTTTATAAAAAAAAATTTGAAGAATCAATATATTTCTAAATTTGTTCAGGAGAAAGGACCAAGAGACTTTGATTTCCGCTTCAACAACTATGATCATACGAGTCACACATCCGACTTCACATTGACTAGCGGATCATCAATATTTCAAATATTTCAATAGAATATTTCAATAGTAAGATAGAAATATATTACTATAATATAAATATAAATAAAGACATAATATATATTATATCTTTATGATGGATAATTATGACTAATTATTCAACAAGTTCGATTGATTGATACGAGTTGATTTTCTGTTACGGTGGATCGACGAAACAATAGCTAGTCCAATAGCTGCTTCCGCGGCCGCAATGGCTATAACAAAGATTGAGAAAATGTCTCCTTTTAATTGGCGACTATCAAATATATCAGAAAAGGTTACGAGATTCATATTAACCGAATTTAGTATAAGCTCAAGACACATAAGTGCCCTAACCATGTTTCGACTTGTGATCAATCCATAGATACCGATAGAAAATAAATAGACGCTCAAAAAAAGTACAAGTTCGAACATCATTGGGTAACTCCTCATCAATCTCGATTCATTTCAATATGAACGCAATTTAACCGATTTGATTGACTAGAATCGAACAATTAAAGAAAAAAAGAGAGATAGTAGATTAAACGAAAAAATCTTCCTTTTTCGTTTGATTTAGAATTCTTGTTAATTCTAAGTATTTCTTATTGACGAGCCATAGTAATTGCACCTATCAAAGAAACTAAAAGAATTATAGAAATGAGTTCAAACGGAAGATAAAAATCTGTTGATAAATGAATTCCAATTTGTTGAACGTTACTTATAAGGTCTTGTTCCATAATCTGGTTTGATCTTGTAGTCCAAATAATTCCGTACCATGACGTATCTGGGATAGTAGTAATTAGTGAAAAAAAAATACTTGTACAAATCAGCGAAGTGATCCCATCTCCAACAGTCCAAGGATAGGAATTGTTGGAATATTCTGAACCATTCATGAACATAACAGCAAATATGATTAAGACATTTATGGCTCCCACATAAATAAGGAGCTGCGCGGCAGCTACAAAATAGGAGTTTGATGGAATATAAAATAAGGATATAGAAATAAGAACCAATCCCAAAGAAAATGCAGAATAAATTGGATTAGTAAATAATACTACTCCTAGACCTCCTAATATAAGAAATGATCCCAGAAATACTACAAGTATATCATGTATTGTTCCAGGTAAATCCATTATGTATAACAAATAAATAAGTCGAAATATTTCATGACCTTACTAAAATAGTCCAGGAAGGAGAAAGGTGTTACCCCTATTTTTTTTGTTGTATATGGTGAGTTTCTAATTGAATTAAATCTTAATATATATGAATTAATGTAAATATTAATGTAAATATAGATAAACTTATTTTATTCGCTAATCCTACTTTTTTTCTTTCAGAAAAAAAAAAGCTGGAATTTTATATTTCGAAATTCTCACGAAAAATGTATTCTCAGTTTAAACCAAAGAATCATTCTCAACAATAAAAATAGTTAGTATTTGTAGTTTCGGACCAACCAAAATAAAGGAGACTTGGATTCTTTCTTTTATATCAAAAAAATCTTAATAATTGGTAATTGTTCTTGAATCAAGGGGTTTATCTTTGTCCATTTTGATTTGAGTTGAATTCATAACTGTTTGAATTGTGTAATCTCCAATTACTGATATTGGTAACCGACCCAAAGCAATTTGATTATAATTCAATTCGTGACGATCATAAGTAGAAAGTTCATATTCTTCAGTCATTGATAAACAGTTTGTTGGACAATACTCGACACAATTACCGCAAAATATACAGACCCCGAAATCAATACTATAATTAAGCAATTGTTTCTTTTTAATATTTTTTTCAAATCTCCAATCAACAACGGGTAGATCTATGGGACACACACGAACACATACTTCACAAGCAATACATTTATCAAATTCGAAGTGGATTCGACCACGGAAACGCTCTGATGTGATCGATTTTTCATAAGGATATTGAATAGTTACGGGTAAACGATTTGTATAGGATAAGGTAATTGTGAAACTTTGACCAATATACCTTGCAGCTCGTATTGTTTGTTGACCATAATTTATGAACCCGGTCACCATGGGAAACATATTGTAAATATCCATGAATAAATTGATGTTTCTTTCTCTTGTTTGAGATAGGTTATGAATGTAGAATATCGCTATCCTATTCTGTTATTTATAGTGAAACAAGTTCAGAAGAAGTTGTCAATAATAGATTACCCAGAGAAATAGGTAAAAGAAATTTCCATCCAAGATTTAATAGCTGGTCCATTCTCATTCTAGGTAAAGTCCATCTTGCTGTAATAGGAATGAACAGAAACAAATAAGCTTTAGCTAATGTAATAAAGATATCAACGGTCATTCCAAAGACTCCATCCATTTTATTTATTCCGAAAAGTTCAGGAATGGATATGTACGGAATAGAGAAATTCCACCCACCTAAGTAAAGAACTGTTATAAATAATGAAGAAACTAATAAATTTAGGTAAGAAGCAAGGTAAAATAAAGCATATTTGATACCTGAATACTCTGTTTGATAACCCGCTACTAATTCCTCTTCTGCTTCTGGTAAATCAAAAGGTAATCTCTCACATTCTGCTAGAGAAGAAATTAGAAAAACTACAAACCCTATAGGTTGACGCCACAGATTCCATCCCCAAAAACCATATTTTGACTGTGCCTCAACTATATCAACTGTACTTGAACTGTTAGATAATCATAGTCGATAATAACATCACTGTTTGCATCGCTATTCCAAAACCGTACATGAGACCTCAGCTTCATACGGCTCCTCTATGGACACAAATAAACGTAAAGACTTGTTCGGTATTATTGCCATCGCATATGGATAGTAATATAGAATAAGTAAATATACACCGAGGAGTCAAAAATGAGACCAAAGAAATTCCGTCTGCTAAAATCAAAAAAGTGCTTCTGAATTTATCTTATCCATTATAGAATTGCAATTTCTCTTTGTTCGGTAATAACTTAATCCTTCAATAAAATACTTGTTATATCAATAAATATGTTCTGTCAATCACTAGAAAAAGAATTGGGGATTAATTCAAAATTCATGATAAGAATTTGAATTTTATATGTATAGATATGAATGAGAAAAAGAAATAATAAATAAAGATCTTTTTTTTTTTTTCTTATCTTATATTTCTTTTTATTTTTTTTCATTCTATATTTTTGTTTTTCATTCCATTTCTTTTATTCCTGTTCTTCTTTCTCAGAGAAGGGGGTACTCTGAAAATAAAAAGAAATAAAGAATTAATTCGTTTTTGATAGTCATTTCTTTAATCAGTGAATAGGAGCATACTCTAGATCGGAATCGTGGGGAAGTACTGCTTGGTCATTTCTACCAACTTAAAGTCCTCATTATGATTCGTTTTATCCAAAGTTTTTTGCAAAAAAGAGTTTTTTATACCTTACATTATCTCCATTACTAATCTTTTGTGTACCTTGGTGTTCCTAACTGTCCACTGATTTTTGATTGATACCTGATATGGTAATACATACAAGACGGTAGTGGAAGCCCCATACAGTTGATCTTTTGTACCCGCTTCAAGAATATAATAATTAATAATTAGTCAAAGAATCTCAATCTTGGGGTAAACAGTTTACATTGCTCATGTTTGTATTCTTGTACATAGGGAATGAGATTTGATCTTCTTACTGCAAATTTGGAAGCAGTTTGATTTTACTCATATAACTATCTAGTTTAATTCATCGACCCTAATGATTGATGAATAAAAAATAAAATATTTATTCCCTTTACTTTATTTCAATATTTCAATTTCATTTCTTTTATTACTTCTTTTATTTTTTATTTCTAGAGAAGAGGGAAAATAATAATGTTCCAACGAATCACACGTAGAGATATTGATAAAACACAGAGAGTTAATGGTATTTCGTAACTAATAGATTGAGCAGCAGCTCGTAGACCACCTAAAAAGGAATATTTATTATTCGATCCATATCCTGACATAAGAAGTCCAATGGGAGCGATACTTGAAATGGAAATCCATAAAAAAACACCTATGCTGAGATCCGCTAAAACAAGGCGATATCCAAAAGGAATTACTAAATAACTTAGTAGAATTGATATGACCGCTATAGACGGTCCCACGCTAAACAAACGAATATCTCCTCTAGATGGGAGGAGGTCCTCTTTAAAAAGTAATTTGGTTCCATCTGCTAGAGCTTGAAGAATTCCCAGCGGGCCGGCATATTCAGGCCCAATACGTTGTTGTATTGCTGCGGATATTTCTCTTTCTAACCACACAATTACTAGTACCCCTATTGTGATTCCCAATATAAGGGTAAAAATGTGAACAAAGATCCATATAAGTCCATAGACTTCTTTTAAGGATTCCGATCTAGAAAAAGAATTGATAGCTTGTACTTCTGTCGTATCAATTATCATTTCAACGATCAACTTCTCCCATAATTATATCTATACTACCTAGTATCGTCATAATATCAGCCAATTTCATTCTTTTAACTAGTTGAGGGAGAATTTGCAAATTGATGAAACCGGGCGGACGGATTTTCCATCTCCAGGGGAAAACGCTACTATCTCCTATCAAATAAATTCCTAATTCTCCTTTTGGGGCTTCTACTCTTGCATAAAGTTCTTGTTTCGACAATTCAAAATTGGGTGAAAGTTTTTTAGTAATAAATCTATATTCAAAATTATTCCATTCAGAATTTTTTGCTCTATCAAAGCGTCGGACTTCTAAATTCTCGTAGGGTCCTCCAGGAATTCCTTCTAAAGCCTGTTGAATAATTTTGATAGATTCCTTCATTTCACCGATTCGTACTAAATAACGAGCTAGGGAATCCCCTTCTTTTTGCCACTGGACTTCCCAATCGAATTTATTGTAGCACTCATAACGATCAACTTTACGAAGATCCCATCGGATTCCAGAAGCTCGTAACATCGGTCCTGATAAACCCCAATTTATTGCTTCCTCTCCACCAATAATCCCCACCCCCTCAACTCGTTCCAAAAAAATGGGATTCCGCGTAATAAGTTTTTGATATTCAACAATTTCTGTTAAAGAATAATCGCAGAAATCCAAACATTTATCTACCCAGCCATAAGGTAGATCAGCAGCGACCCCCCCGATACGAAAATAATTATGCATCATTCGCATACCTGTGGCGGCTTCGAATAGATCATATAACAATTCCCTTTCTCTGAAAATATAGAAAAAGGGAGTCTGTGCCCCGATATCCGCCATAAAAGGTCCAAGCCATAACAAATGAGAAGCTATCCGACTCAGCTCCAGCATAATTATTCTAATATGACTGGCTCTTTTCGGTACTTGAACACTTTCCAACCGTTCTGGTGCATTTACTGTGATTGCTTCTGTGAACATAGTGGCTAAATAATCCCAGCGTGTTACATAAGGCAAATATTGTATAATTGTTCGATTTTCCGCTATTTTTTCCATCCCTCTGTGTAAATAACCCAATATGGGTTCACAGTCAATAACATCTTCACCGTCAAGAGTAACGATCAGTCGAAGAACACCGTGCATTGATGGGTGGTGAGGACCCATATTAACTATCATGAGATCTTTTCTTGTAGCCGGTACAGTCATATCTTTTCTTCCTTAATTCATTATTATTCCATGAATTTCTCAAAACGAGATTCATCAAAACGAAAAGTCTAATAATTACTATTAACTAATAACTAAAGAATTACTAAAGAAAACAAAAATTCAAACCAATCTTTAAATTAACGAGTTTTTGACTCTCGAATACCCAACTGACTAATCAATTTCTTATAACGTATTCTATTTTTCTTTGACAAATAATCCAGCAGTCGTTGACGTTTTCCCAAAATTTTTCGTAGACCCTTTTGCGATAAAAAATCTCTTTTATGTAATTCCAAATGTGCAGTAAGTCTCCGTATCTTATCGGTGAAACCGAATACTTGAAATTCAACAGATCCGCAATTTTTTTCTCTTTCTTGTGGAATAACCGAGATGAATGAATTTTTAACCATAAAAAGCAAATTTTTCTATTTTTTCCGTGGATTTTACCGATCAGGAAAAATAATAATAATTATTACCAGTTATTTAAATCTAGTACACAAAAATTTTTGATTTCTTAATATACATCCTTTTATTTATCCAAATTTGCAATTTGGATAAATAAAGGGATGATCCATTTATGTATTCACGAAATTGATACATAATTAAATGGGTATCATGTATTAGACCAGAATTAACATAGCATAAGCGTGTATCTTTCGGCTTTTATCTAGCAAATATACTATGCCGTGTAATATATGGGAAATATACTATTAATTAGTTCTGAATCGTGGATACATATGTATTCTTGACATACTAAAATGACCGCCATTATTGGTATCAAACCAATAACGGTTCATACAAGCTAAATCCTCTAATCGATAGTTGGGCCAAAAAAACAATTTGAATTTCATGAATTTATTTGTATCTCTATTAAGGCATGTTTCCTCGTTTAAAAATTGCCCACAGTTTTTTATGTTGTTTTGATTGCAAAATATTGGATTTCCATCCACAACATTCCAATTCGGGAAATTGAAACAAATTAGAATTCTCAATTCTCTACGACGTCTGGGAGATAGAATATTTTCAGGAACAAGGAAATCATAATAGTTTTTGTTTCTATTCATAAGCATATTACTGTGTCGTACAATGAATCCATCAAAATTCTTCTTATCAACATATCCGTTTTTTTTTATGCATTTTCTATTAGTTTGGTACTTTTTCTTATCAACCAATGAAATACTTATGGTTTGATATATAATATGTTTTCCATTTCTTTTCATAGATAAACGGATTGGTTCGATAATAAATATTCCCCTTTTTATCAATTCTGTAAAAGTTAGATTTTTCTGAATCAACATAATATCCAGATGCATTTCTCCTCTTTGAATTGAGGATATAGCAATTTCCCTTGGATCCGCCAGTCTAAGTAGAAGACAATATACCTTGATATTATTGAGAATTCTTTGACTCAAGGAATCTTGCCATCTTAATTGAAAAATAAAATATTTTTTCAGGAATAAATCCAGTTCGGTTTCTTTCTTCCTCTTCTGTTGTTTTTTCTTTCTACCTTTTTGAATGTCTCTTTTCGTGTAATCTTTTTCAATATCTTTTTGTTTTTGTGTATCTGATACAAGATCCCCTTGGCCTTGTTGTTCATTTTTTTTTTTTTTTACGTCTATCTTTTCACTTTGACTGAGATTTTCATTTTCATGGAAATGCAAAATAAGCAATTTGATTGGTATGATCCACGGTTTAATCTTATACGCATCAAAAAGTAGCACAAATTCTGGGAAAAACCAAGGTTCTAGATTTGAAATGGCACGATATAACCTTTCTTGATTCATTCCCATCCAATCAAAAAAGGATCTTTTTTGTTGACTGGATGGGTTGATTTTGTGATGAGTCGTAAAAGAAAAAAGATCCTTTTTTTCAAAATTTTGAGAATCTTTAGTTTCTGTTTTCGCATTTTTATGAATCTTGTTGTCGATATGTGTATTGGTCCGGGTCTCAATATCGATATTTTTTCTAAGACAAAAATGGGGAATTCTACAATCAAAAAATTTTCTATCCAAATTTTTATCTCTATCAATAATATATTTCTTTTCTAGATAATCACTAATAGCTATACTTATAAATCCATAAAACGATTTGGGTTTCAGTGTATTGAAATTATATGGAATTTTTTGGTCCTCTACTTGTAATGTCGATTCATAAATATATGAGTCTTTCTTATCCCCATAATTTATATATTTATATGATAAAAGATCATATTGGTAATGTTTTTTCCATTTTGCTTTTTGACTCATCAATGAATCCATTGCATAGTTATTTTCTTTCATTACATGAAACAATTGGTCTTTTTTATGTAAATCCAATTTCGTTGAGTCTTTCTTTTGAATCGTACGACGTTGATTGACTTTATTTCGCCACTTCTTCGGTACTAAGTGAGACCACTTGGTCTGAGATAAATTGTATTGAAAATGTCCCCTTAACCAACTTTTCCATTTATTCATTCCAGATTTATGAATTTTCTTATTATGCCTTGATTTGGAATCAAACATTCCTCGTGTCGTACAATAATCCTTGATTATATCCCTAAGAAAAGGATAGGTGCCGTGATATTGAAGTACGGATCTCAACGGATACTTGTTAAGTAATTGGTTTTGTGATAATTTGTAAAATACATATGCTTGAGACAAAGAGGATAAGTCAAAATAAATATTAGAATTATTAATATTAGAAAACGACTTTTTTATAGCCAAAATAAAGTTCATTGTATTTTGATTTGTTTTCTCAATTCCATCTTGATTTATTTCATCCTTGGAAGTGGATTTTTTGCTAATTTTTTTTGTTGATTCAACTAAAAGTTGTGCATTGACCCTAGGAATCTTAATAGTACATAGTAATATATCTATGTATATTTTTTCGATGAAGGATCTCATAAAATAATGTGATTTACATATGAATCGGATATTTTTTCTTTTGAATATTTGCCAAATATCTTTCTGTGATTCCGATCTTTTATCATCCCAAGTTTGAATTATTTTTTTCTTGTCTTTTGTAATGTCTTCTATTTGGGTCTTAATTGTACTTGTTTTATTAGCAAGATCTTTCATTTTTGTTTCTATAAGTGAATAATTTTCATTTACCCAATTCATTGATTGGGTTCGAACAGTCGATTCGCAGATAGTTTTATTATTTATTTTGGAATCTTTTGTGTTTTCATTCGGTTCATATACTTTTACTTCCCTCAATTTCAATAATAAAAGCGGGTTTACTTTTTGAAATTTTTTCATTATTAGGTTTATAACTAGAACTATTTTTACGACCCATCTTGTTTTTTCTTTTGAAACTTTTAGAAACCCTTTTCTTTTTTCTTTGAAAATCTTTATAACTTCAAAAAATGGCTTTTTCGCTTTTCTCATTTTTTTTTCGAGTTCTTTAAAAATAGGTTCAAAAAAAGAAGGTCGTTTTCGGGCAGACCCAAAAGGTAGTTCTGTTTCTCTTCCCCAGATCGTTAAGAAACAAAAATTTTCTTTTTTGTTCATTTGATGATCTCTATGAAGAGATCGTACCTTAGATCTTCGCCAAGGTTTCAGACAAAAAGGAAATAGAATCTTTATCTGAATACCGTCTGTTAACCAGTTTTGGGGAAATTCTGTTTCCGATAATTGAACACCATTATAGGTACATTTAACATGCATTTCTCTATTCCAGTCCTTCCAATCCTCGTACCACTCAGGGAATTGCAATAATAACATACGGCCAATATTTTTAGCTATTATCAATAAGGGTAATATAACATATTTTCTAAGAAAAGATTGGGTTACTAACATTGAACCTCTTATTGCTTGAGTAAATATAAAAGTATCCCAAGCTTCTGATATTGCTATTCGTTCATTTTCCTCTTCTTTCTCTTCGTTTGTTTTCTCATTTTCTTTTGTCTCTTCCTCATTAAAATGAGAAATTTTGAATTCTGAGTTTTCCCTTACCCAATTATGAAAAAAAAGATTCCTCATTTCAGAGATATCAAAAAACAAAAAAGAAAATGCTTTGTCTATTCGATCCAAAAAAAGTGGAGAATGCACATTTGCTTGAAACATTTCCAAAATGACTATTTTACGTCTTTGAGCACGCATGGATCCTGCGATTATACCCCGGCGAAAATCTGATTGTTGTGAGTAACGTATCAAAGCAACCTCCTCCTCCTCCTCCTCTTCATTACTAGTACTAGTATTACTAGTAATACTAGTACTAGTATTAGTACTCTGTTCGTTATCAGTATAAATTACCACGCGTTTACCTCTTCTTGAACGAATTTCGGGGTCTTCCGTCGATTCTTCTTTATTTTCTTCCTCTTCTTCTTCTTCCAAATCATCTGTCAATTTGTATGACCATCGAGAAATCCTTTTACAGATTTCTTCCATTCCAATAGATTTCTTTCTAATTGTTGTTAGATCATTTGGATCAGTTGTAATTCTATCCAATACAAATTTCAAAGACTTTGCTTGATTTTTTGAATCAGTTTCCTGTGTGTATTCAAAAGAGGATTCATCAATTGAGGCTAAGCAATTCTCAATCAAATTCAATATGGATTCCCTGCTAAAGTCAAACGTATTCTTTTGATCTTCAAATTCTTGTTCTTGAGAATTATTATGAAATAGACCATGTATTTTATTTACCCAAAACATTTTTACGGGATCCACTGTCGAAGTGATTAAATCATTCATAATTGCACGTGAATTCCATTTTTTTATTTTTCCTCGAAGGGGCCCGCTCAAAAAAGGATCATACTTTTTTGGTAAGTATTCTTGTTCATTCTCATCATCACATAATCTGGTCCTTTTTTCTAGCATATCTAAAGCAAGAAATCCTTTTTCTATAATTTTTATTCGACTTATCAATTCATTGCTCAAGTTATTTTTTTTTTGTTCATTGGTATAAACCCAATAATTATACAGGTCCTCGTGGGATAGTTTTTCTGTCGTTGTCGTGTACAAAGAAATTTTCCGTTCTATCATTTCTGAAAAAGTTGATAAACTGGGTGGATATGTAAAAGATATTTTTTGTTTTCCATCACTTGTGCATGTATAAAAAAAATATTGT